CATTAGCAATGGAATTAGGAGCTGATGGAGTTTTATTAAATACAGCAGTAGCTCAAGCAAAAAATCCAGAGCAAATGGCCTTGGCGATGAAACTAGGAGTTCAATCAGGACGATTAGGTTATTTAGCTGGGCGAATGGAGAAAAAATATTATGCTACTCCTAGTTCTCCTATTAATCAAATTAGTCAAATATAATAACATACTAATATTTAATTAATTAAATATTATTCTATAAATTAAAATATAGAATAATATTTATTATTAATGTTCTATAAGAAATTTTCTTACTTAATTAATTTTTTATATTAATTTAATTTCCCTTCTAATAGTTTTTGTAATTGTTCGAAAGAGTCTTTAATCGAATCAGTTGATTCATTAGTATTCGATAAGAGTTCACGAACATTTTCTATTGCTGATTGTATTTCTTTCTTTTCATCTTCTGTACAATTAACAAGTTCATCGTTAGCTATTTTTTCTTCGACTGTTCGACAATAATTTGTAGCAGTTAAGATTAAGTCACTTTTTTCTTTTTGTTCTTTATCAATTGCTGCATATTTTTCTGCTTCTTCTAACATAGTGTCAATGTCATTTTCCGATAGATTAGAACTACCCTGAATAGTTACACTTTGTTCTTTTCCTGATTCGTTTTCTTTAGCAGTTACAGATAATAAGCCATCAACATTAATATCAAATGTTACTTCAATCTGTGGGCGCCCTTTTGGAGCTTCTGGAATTCCTTCTAATTTGAAATTTCCTAAACTTTTATTCCCACTAACAACTTCTCTTTCTCCTTGTAGAACGTGAATTTCTACATTTGTTTGATTATCTGCTGCTGTTGAGAATAGTTCAGATTTTTTAACAGGAATTGTCGTATTTCTTGAAATTAGTTTTGTCATTATTCCACCAACTGTCTCAACACCAAGTGATAACGGTGTAACATCTAATAATAAAATATCTGTTATTTCACCCGCTAAGATACCAGCTTGAATTGCTGCACCAATAGCAACAACTTCATCCGGGTTTACTGATTTATTTGGTTTCTTCCCTGTTAGTGACTCTACCAGTTGTTGAATTGCTGGAATTCGCGTTGAACCACCTACTAATACAACTTCATTAATTCCTGATTTATCTAATTTTGCATCTTTTAAAGCTTTTTCTACAGGAATACGACAACGATCAATAAGATCTTTACATAAAGTTTCAAACTTTTCGCGTGTTAAATCTTGTTGAATGTGTTTTGGACCATTTTTATCTGCTGTAATAAATGGTAAATTGATTGTTGTTTTTTCAACATTTGATAATTCCATTTTCGCTTTTTCAGCAGCTTCTGTTAAACGTTGTAAAGCTTGGATATCTTTCGTTAAATTAGTTCCTTCTTTTGCTTCAAAATCTTCAACTAACCAACGAACTAATGCTTTATCAAAATCATCACCACCTAAATTTGTATCACCTGCCGTTGATAATACTTCAAAGATACCATCACCAACTTCTAAGACTGAAACATCAAAAGTTCCACCACCTAAATCAAAAACTAAGATAGTTTCATTTTGTTTTTTATCTAACCCATAAGCTAAAGAAGCCGCAGTAGGTTCATTAATAATCCTTAATACTTCAATACCAGCAATTTTCCCAGCGTCAACTGTTGCTTGTCGTTGAGAATCATTAAAATAAGCAGGTACTGTAATTACGGCTTTTGTAACGTCCTGTCCTAAGTATTCTTTTGCATCAGTAATTAGTTTTCTTATAACTTGTGCTGAAACTTCTTCAGGACTAAAATCTTTATTTAAAGATGAACATTTAATTTTTATATTTCCATTATCATCTTTTATTACTTTATATGGCAATTCTTTTGATTCTTCAGAAACTTCATCTGCTTTACAGCCTATAAATCGTTTAACAGAGAAAAATGTATTTTCTGCATTAACTACTGACTGACGCTTAGCAAGTTGACCTACTAATAATTCTTCTTTCTTAGTATAAGCTACAATTGAGGGTGTTGTTCTAAAACCTTCTGCATTTGTAATAACTGTAGGTTGTCCCCCCTCAATAGCAGCAACTACAGAATTTGTTGTTCCTAAATCAATTCCTACTACTTTATTCATATAACCTATTTAATTTTGTATAAATTTATGTCTACTATTATATAGTATATACCACACCTATACATATGTACACACTAATAGTTATACATTATTAGTATATTTTATTATTTTTATAATAAGTCGTTTTTTAAAGAGTAGCCACAATTTATATAATTAATTATAATATTGTATAATTGTCTTCTATGGACAAAATCTTTTGATTTTTTTAAAGTTATACAATAGTTTGATAATTTTAATTATCAAAATATTTATTTTTAAATTTAATAAAATTAAGTTTTATCACTATTAATATATATATAAGTATTTTTTGGAGAAAAATATTGTGTCTTTAGGTTTATTAGGAAACAAGATTGGAATGACCCAAATATTTGATGAATCAGGGAACATCATTCCAGTTACAATTTTAAAAGTTGGACCCTGTATAGTTACACAAATTAAAACTACATTAAATGATGGTTATAATGCAATTCAGGTTGGTTATGGGAACGTATCAACAAAATCGTTAACACAACCTCAACTAGGTCATTTACAAAAGTCAAATATTCAACCTTTAAAATATTTAAAAGAATTTCGTGTAAATGATCCCGCTGATTTCAATGTTGGGCAAGTTTTAAATGTTGAATCATTTGTTGCTGGACAATTGATAAATGTTACGGGAAAGAGTATCGGTAAAGGCTTTTCAGGTCTTCAAAAACGTTATAATTTTGCAAGAGGTCCTATGACTCATGGATCTAAAAACCATAGAGCCCCTGGGTCAATTGGTATGGGAACATCACCGGGACGTGTTTTACCGGGTAAGAAGATGGCGGGTCAACTTGGTAATAAAATGGCAAACATTAAAAAATTAAAAATCGTTCAAGTAAATAACGATGAAAATATTTTAGTTGTTAAAGGAGCTGTTCCTGGAAAACCTGGAAATTTACTTAGTATTGTTCCCTCAAAATAATGCATAAAAAATATAATTAAATAAATGAACATTAGGAAAAATACTACATGGCTGTTCAAAAAATTATAGAATATAATTCATTAGACTCAAACGGACAAATATCATCTGACAAATATAATTTTAAACTTAACATATTAGAAGATTCAGGTAATTATTTGATTCATCGAGATATTTTAAGACATCAAATTTCACAAAAACAAGGAACGGTTTCAACAAAAACTAGAAGTGAAGTTCGTGGTGGGGGTAAAAAGCCTTGGCAACAAAAAGGGACTGGTCGAGCTCGAGCAGGGTCAAGTCGTTCTCCTTTATGGAGAGGTGGTGGTGTTATTTTTGGTCCAAAACCTAAAACAACTAATCTAAAACTAAATAAAAAAGAACGTAATTTAGCATTACAAACTTTATTATACAATAAGCGTAATAATATCTCGGTAATTGGTGAATTAGAATCATTAATTAATGAATCAAAAACGAAAGCTTTTTGTGATATTTGTAAAAATTATAATTTAGACTTAAATCAAAAAATTTTATTTGTTGTTTCTAAAAAAACAGCTCCTTTAAAATTATCAACTCAAAATTTAAAAAATGTTGAATTAATTTCAGCATCAAATTTAAATACTTTAAGTTTATTAAAAGCAAAACAGATTTTATTAACGCCATTAGCAGTCAACGATATAAAGGAGATTTATTGTGATTAATTCTTCATATCTTAATGATATTAGTATGAATATTATAAAATATCCAATTATTACGGATAAAGCTACAAGATTATTAGCTAACAATCAATATAGTTTTGTTGTAAGCCCTAAATCTGATAAACCAACAATTAAAGCAACAATTGAATATTTATTTAATGTTAAAGTAGTAAAAATTAACACTGCTCATTTACCCAAAAAGAAAAAGAGAGTCGGTCAATATATGGGTTGGAAATCACATTATAAAAAAGCAATTGTAACGTTATCAGAGGGCGATACAATAAACTTATTTGCAGAAGAAAATTAATAATTAATATAAATTAATCAAGTTTATGAGTATTCGTCTTTATAAATCATATACACCAGGGACGCGTAACAGAGCCCTTTCATCTTTTTCAGAAATAACAACAGATAAACCAGAAAAAAGTTTAGTTAAGAAAAATCATCGAAATAAGGGTAGAAATAATAGAGGAGTTATTACGATCCGACACAGAGGTGGTGGTCATAAAAAACAATATCGAGTAATTGATTTTAAACGTAATAAACATAATGTACTTGCTATTGTTAATTCGATTGAATATGATCCAAATAGAAATGCGCGAATTGCGTTACTTCATTTTGTAGATGGTGAAAAACGGTATATTTTACATCCAAATAATTTAAATGTTGGTGATACAGTTTTATCAGGAAAAGGAATATCATTAGATATCGGAAATGCGTTACCACTAGAAGAAATTCCTTTAGGAACATCTGTCCATAATATTGAATTAATTCCTAATCGTGGTGGACAAATTGTTCGCTCTGCAGGCACATCAGCAAAAATTTTAGCAAAAGAAGGGGATTATGTAACTTTAAGGTTACCATCTAAAGAAATTAGATTAATCCGTAAAGAATGTTTTGCTACAATTGGCGAATTAGGTAATAATGATGCATTTTTAGTTCAAAGTGGTAAAGCTGGGCGGACACGTTGGTTAGGAAAACGTCCTACTGTTCGTGGTTCAGTTATGAATCCATGTGATCATCCTCATGGGGGTGGTGAAGGTCGAGCTCCAATTGGCCGTAGTAGACCATTAACACCGTGGGGGAAACCAGCGTTAGGTAAAAAAACACGAAAAACAAAAAAATTAAGTAATGTTTACATTCTACGTCGACGTTCATAATTAATTCGTAAAAAATTTATTAATAAGATTTTCAAAAATGTCAAGATCATTAAAAAAAGGACCTTTTGTTGCTTATCATTTATTAAAAAAAATTAATAAGATGAACGCAGAAGGAAAAAAAGATATAATTACAACCTGGTCTCGTAGTTCGACTATCTTACCAAATATGGTCGGATTTACAATAGCAGTATATAATGGAAAACAACATGTTCCAATTTTTATTTCTGATCAATTAGTTGGCCATAAACTAGGTGAATTTGTTTCTACACGAACATTTAAATCGCACATTAAATCAGATAAAAAAACAAAACGTTAAGGAAAAACTAAACATGGCACGATTAGAATTAACATTAAATTTTCCGAAAAGTTTCCAAATTAAAACTTTTAATGTTAAATCTGAAAAAACGTTATCTCCACTGGCAAAATTAATTTTGCAAAGTGTTCAGTTTAAACATTTTTATTATGTGCGTGATGATATATCTTATCTCTTAAAATCTAACCCGATTGAACGAGATTTTCTTTTACAAGCTTTGTATTCAACTGTGATTTCTTTACAAAATAATTTATCTATAAATTTTTTTGATATATGGATTTATGAAATTTATATAAATAAAGTTTCAACTGATAATAAATTTATGAGTCAACAATCCCAAAACCTGGAACCAGATGAATATATAACAATTAAATTAGCTTATGGAAGTAGCGTTTCTCAAGAAAAAAAATAATATTTCACTATTACGGTAAAGATTCTTTAGAAACCTCAAATATATGTAAAAAATATTAAGGAAACTTTATTATGTCGAATGGTCAATCAGTAAAAGCAGTAGCAAAATATGTGAGGATCTCTCCACACAAAGTAAGACAGGTTTTAGATCAAATTCGTGGTCGTTCATATCAAGAAGCATTAATGATACTAGAATTTTTACCCTATGATGCCGGTTCACCAATTTGGCAAGTAGTCCATTCTGTAGCAGCAAATGCAAAAAATAATTATAATTTAGACAAAAAAAAATTAGTTATTTCAGAAATTTTTGCAGATGAAGGCCCAAAACTAAAACGTATTCGACCACGTGCCCAAGGTCGAGCTTTTAAGATTTTAAAACCAACTTGCCATATTACAGTTGTTGTAAAATCAATTAGTTAAGAAAATAAGAATTAAGGATTTTTTCTATGGGACAAAAGACACATCCTTTGGGATTTCGTTTAGGAATTACACAAGAACATCGATCGGCTTGGTATGCAGATTTTAAACATTATTCAACATTATTAGAAGAAGATGATAAAATCAGAACATACCTTAATAAATTAGCAAAATTCGCTAGTATCTCAAATATTTATATTAATAGAAATGGATTAGGTGATCAAATTGAATTAAATATTGAAACCGGTAGACCAGGATTATTAGTTGGAGATAATGGTTCTGAAATTAAAACTTTAGCTGCTAATATTAAAAAGTTTATACCAAATAACCGTCAAATTACTATTAATGTTTTAGAAGTTGAAAATGTTAATTCAAATGCTTCTCTTATTGCAGATCTTGTGGTTCAACAATTAGAGGATCGTGTTGCATTTCGTCGTGCAATTCGTGAAGCATTAAAATGTGCCCAAGATAATGACGTAAATGGTATTAAAGTTCAAGTATCTGGTCGATTAAATGGTGCAGAAATGGCTCGAAGCGAATGGATTCGTGAAGGCCGGGTACCACTTCAGACTTTAAGAGCCGATATTGATTATGCTACAAAAGAAGCAAATACAATTTATGGTATTTTAGGTGTAAAAGTATGGTTATTTAAAAATGAAATATTAAAAAAATAATTAAAATACAAAAAAGAACAGAAAAGGTCTATTTATTAATTAATCTCATTTCATTATGTTAAGTCCAAAAAGAACAAAATATAGAAAATACCATCGTGGAAGAATGCGAGGTAAAGCAACTCGCGGAAACGAAGTTTCATTCGGTAAATATGGTTTACAAGCTTTAGAACCATCATGGATTACTTCACGTCAGATTGAAGCAACACGAAGAACAATTACTCGGTATACTAAACGGGGTGCATCGTTATGGATTCGTATTTTTCCTGACAAAACAGTTACAGCTCGTGCTGCTGAATCACGTATGGGGTCTGGTAAAGGTGCAGTTGATTATTGGGTTGCAACAGTAAAACCGGGAACAATCTTATTTGAAATTAGTTCTGTTCCAGAAGAAGTTGCACGTGCTGCGTTTAATTTAGCAGCATATAAACTACCAATTAAAACAAAATTTATTATTAGAAACGATAATTAATAACATATGAAGATATCTAACTCTAACAGTAAGGATAATATGTCAATGTCGACTCAAGAATTGATTAAAGAGCTGAAAGAGGCAGAAAAGGTATTATTTGATTTGCGATTTAAAAAAGCTACTCGCCAACCATTTAAACCTCATCAAATTAAAGCTACTAAAAAAAAGGTAGCAACACTAAAAACTATTCTAAGAGCTAAATTTCTAGATTAATTCTAAAAATAAAAATCTGATTTGGGCTTTGATAAATTGAGTTCTTAAAATTCTATATGTAAAAATCATTATAGATGTTTATTTACTAGTACTTTGTTTTTAGATGATACGAATATTAAACAAAAAAAAAATTAATAGACAATTTAAGTTCAATTTTTGAAACATAAGATATTGCCCAATAATGTTATAAAAAACTAAATAGAGGTTTTAAGGAGTTTTAAAATGCCTGTAAAAGAAAAAATTGGTATTGTTGTAAGTAATAAAATGCAAAAAACTGTGGTTGTAAAAGTTGAAAGCCGTTATCCACATCCCATTTATTCAAAGACAATGATCAAAACACGTAAATATTTAGCTCATGATGAAATGAGTGAATGCAATATTGGTGATCAAGTTTTAGTACAAGAATGTAGACCGCTTAGTAAAAAAAAACGTTGGTCGGTAGCTAAAATTATTTCAAAATCATCGTTAATTACTTAAGATTATCTTTTTATGATTTACCCACAAACAATGTTAACTGTAGCTGATAATACAGGTGCAAAAAAAATTATGTGTATTCGCGTCTTAGGCGGAAACCGAAAATATGGAAAAATTGGCGATACAATTATTGGTGTTGTTAAAGAGGCTATTCCAAATATGCCTATTAAAAAATCAGACATTGTTCGCGCAGTTATAGTAAGAACATCTAAAACTATTCGTCGACCGGATGGTATGTATATTCGATTTGATGATAATGCCGCTGTGATTGTAAATACGGAAAATAATCCACGTGGAACACGTGTCTTTGGGCCTGTTGCTCGTGAAATTCGAGATAAGAATTTTTCTAAAATTGTTTCATTAGCTCCGGAGGTTTTATAAATGCCAAAAGGTAAAAAATTACATGTTAAAATTGGTGATAATGTAAAAATTATTTCTGGTTTTGATAAAAATAAAGTAGGTGAAGTTACTAAAATTTATCGTAATACAGGAAAAATTTTAGTAAAGGGGATCAATTTCAAGTTTAAACATATTAAACCAAACACTGAAAGTGATGTTGGAGAGATAAAACAATTTGAAGCACCCATTCATCATTCCAATGTTAAATTAATTTAAATTATTTTAAATAAAGAATATGCGTAGTCAACATTCCCTAGAAGAAATTGCAGAATTATATGGTCTATTAGAAAATGTAAAAAAAGAATATGAAACTGGTATTCATTCTGTTTTAAGAAAAAGTAATCCAGAATTATTTTCAAATCCCCATACTATTCCAAAACTTAAAAAAATTAGTATTAATCGAGGATTAGGTTTAGCTGCTCAAAATAGTAATATTTTAAAAAAGAGTATTACTGAATTTACTAGAATTACGGGTCAAAAGCCTTTAATTACAAGAGCAAAAAAAGCTGTAGCTGGTTTTAAAATTCGAGAAGATATGGAGTTAGGATTATCAAGTACATTACGGGGAGAAAAAATGTACAATTTTCTTACTAAATTAATCTTCTTTACTTTTGCACAAATTCGTGATTTCCGTGGATTATCAGTTAGAAGCTTTGATAAAGCAGGTAATTATACTTTCTCGTTAAAAGAACAGTTAATTTTCCCAGAAATTGAATATGATGATGTAGATCAAATACAAGGATTAAGTGTAACTCTTGTTGTAGATTCATCTACACCAAAATCTCGTAGCAAAACAATAGATCGAGTTTTAAATGGGATGATATTATTAAAATTTTTACGATTCCCTTTAAATGATTGTGGTTATTATGATAAATATTCTTCTTTTGGAGAAATTAATCAGGTATGGGATAAGAAAAAACACTTACGTCGTAAACGTTGGTCACAAGAATAAATAAAATCACATTAAGGAGTTACTAGTGGTCACAGATAATATTGCAGATATGTTAACCCGGATACGAAATGCAAATATGGTGAAACATCAAATTGTTGAAATACCATCAACAAAAATGTCAAAAGCAATAGCTGCAATCCTTAAAGAAGAAGGCTTTATTGAAAATTTTGAAATTTACAGTGAAAATTTATATCAATATTTACTTCTTTCATTAAAGTACAAAGGTCAGGCTAGAGAAAGAGTTATTAGTAAAATTAAACGAGTTAGTAAACCTGGTTTACGAGTTTATGCTAATTCTAAAACTCTACCTAGTGTTTTAGATGGTTTAGGAATTGCTATTCTTTCAACTTCAAAAGGGGTAATGACAAATAACAAAGCAAAAGAGCTTGGAATTGGTGGTGAAGTTTTATGTTATATTTGGTAATTGGAGTAAATCTATAATATGTCACGAATCGGAAAATTACCAATTAATGTACCAACAACTGTAGATGTTACAAATAATGATTCAATTTTAAAAGTAAAAGGAAAATTTGGATCATTAGAACGAACAATTCCAGAAATTATTGGAGTTGAACAAACAGATGGTAAGTTAATTGTAAGTTTAAAAAATGAAACGCGAGCTAATAGAGCTTTACATGGTTTATATCGAACGTTAATAAATAATATGCTTATAGGTGTTTCAGAACAATTTCTTATAACGCTTATATTACAAGGTGTAGGATATAGAGCCAGTGTTCAAGGAAAAACTCTTGTATTGAATTTAGGCTTTAGTCATCCAGTAAATATAGATATGCCAGATGGGATAACAGTTGAAGTAGTTCAAAATACAACTATTAATATAAAAGCTTGTGATAAAGAACAATTAGGGTTATTTGCAGCAAAAGTAAGATCATGGCGCCCACCCGAGCCTTATAAAGGAAAAGGAATACTTTATAAAGGTGAACAAATCTTACGTAAAGCTGGAAAATCGGGTAAAAAATAAAAATTATTAAGTTCTAAAAAGTATATTATGAAATTTTCAAAAAGAGTTTTATTAAGACTTAAAAATAAAAATAAAAAATTAAAACCTGATAAATATAAAAAGTTAAAACGTGAAAGTGTAAGAGGGTTAATCAAAGGAACCGTAGAACGACCACGTTTATCTGTTTTCCGTTCTAACGAACATATTTATGCACAAATTATAGATGATACAACATCTAAAACACTTGTTTCTTGCTCAACTTTAGATCGAGATATCAAACTTAATAGCGAAAATGGTCGCACATGTACTGCTTCAAGACTTATGGGACAAAAATTAGCTGAATTAAGTAGAAAAAAGAATATAACAAAAATTGTCTTTGATCGAGGTCCATATTTATACCATGGTCGAATAAAAGCTTTAGCAGACGGTGCTCGAGCAGGTGGTCTACAATTTTAACTAATAATTAAAAAATAATAAATTTTATGAGTACCGAGTTAAAACAAGTCAATAAATTAAAAAAAACATCCCGTCGTAATGAAAATCTAAATGATGCCAAGTTTATTGAACGGTTAATTAAAATTAGTCGTGTAACAAAAGTAACAAAAGGTGGGAAGAAATTAAGTTTCCGTGCTGTTGTTGTAATTGGTGATGAAAATGGTCAAGTTGGCGTTGGTGTTGGAAAAGCTGAAGATGTTGTTAATGCTTTTAAAAAAGCAAAAACAGATGGTCGAAAAAATTTAATAAAAATTCCGATCACTAAATCATTAAGTATTCCACATGGCGTTATAGGTGACAAAGGAGCTTGTAAAATTATTATGCGACCTTCTATTGAAGGTTCAGGGGTTATTGCCGGTGGCGCAGTTCGAACTGTTTTAGAAGTTGCGGGAATTAAAAATGTAATTGCAAAACAATTAGGTTCTGATAACTTATTAAATAACGCACGTGCTGCAATTCAAGCGTTAGAAAGTTTAACCACTAAATCACAAGTTTTACAAAAACGTGATTTAAATTAATATTTAAGAAGTTACATAAATAAAAAGTACTTCAAATTTAAATTATTCAAAATGAAAATGAAAAAGACAGACGATATTTTATTAAAACGTCTTTTATTAAGTGTAGGGATACTTCTCTTTATTAGAATGGGAACATTTCTCCCAATTCCTGGTATTAATCATGGACACTTAGCATTTTATATTCAACAACACCCAATTACAAAAAATTTAGTAAGTACTTTTTCAGGAAATGACACATTTGTAATTGGATTATTCACCTTAAATATATTCCCATATATAAATGCTTCCATTATGGTTCAGTTAATAACTGGATTAATACCTAGTATTTCTAAACTACAAAAAGAGGGAGGGGGTGAAGGCCGAAGAGCCATTACGAGATTAACCCGTTTAATTACATTTGGCTGGGCTCTAATTCAAAGTTCAAGTATTGCTTTTTATTTAAAGCGTGCTTTATTTGATTGGAATCCATTACTAGCTTTTGAAATAATTCTTTGGTTAACTACAGGTGCAATGATAGTTCTATGGTTAAGTGAATTAATAACCGAATATGGGTTAGGAAATGGGGCATCTTTGTTAATTTATACAAATATAATCTCAAGTTTACCTAATTTAGGTAAGAAGTTAATAAGTGAAAACACTGGAAGTTTGACTGTGATATCTGGGCTTGGCATTGCACTATTATTTTTTATTGCAATATCGGGTATTATTACACTACAAGAAAGTGCACGAATTGTTCCTTTAATCTCTTCAAAACAACTTGGTCAGAATCAACCATCTGTTTCGAAAGTTAAATCAAATAATTATATTCCTTTACGTTTTAATCAGGCAGGAGTTATGCCTATAATTTTAACAACAGCACTTTTAGTTTTACCAAACTATATTACTAATTTAGGGGTATTTCCATTATTAACTCTTCCTATTTTTTTAAAATCATCGAAAATTATCTATTGGGTTAGTTATTTTACATTAATTTTAATATTTAGTTCATTCTATTCAACTATTGTTTTGAATCCTAAAGATATTTCTCAAGAATTACAAAAAATGGCTGTAAGTATACCAGGCGTACGGCCTGGTCTAGCAACAACATTTTATCTAAAACAAGTTATGAAACGAGTAACATTTTTTGGGGCCATAATATTAGCTATATTGGCTACTCTTCCGAATATTATTGAAGGAATATTAAATGTCTCAAGTTTCAATGGTTTAGGTACTACATCATTACTAATTTTAGTAGGTGTTGTTCTTGATATTTCACGTGAAATGAAAAGTATCATCCTTTCTAATATATATAATGAAAGATTTGATTAAACCAAGTAAAAAATTTATTTAATATTTATAAAATTATAATGAAAGTCCGTCCTTCAGTTAAAAAAATGTGTGATAAATGTCGAGTAATTAAGCGACATGGGAAAATTATGGTAATTTGTCCAAATCCAAAACATAAACAGAGACAAGGTTAATATTTAAAAGGAGTTAATTAAGTGGTAAGATTATTAGGTATCGATTTGCCAAGAAATAAACGAATTGAATATGCCCTTACGTATATCCATGGAATTGGTCTTACATCGGCAAAAAAAATTGTTCAATTAGCAGAGATTAATCCAGAAACTAGAACTAATGATATTACTACAGAACAATCAGTAGTATTGCGAAATATCCTAGAAAATTTTGAATTAAAATTGGAAGGAGATTTACGCCGTTTTAATGGATTAAATATAAAACGATTAAATGAAATAAATTGTCATCGAGGAAAAAGACACAGAAACAGTTTACCTGTTCGAGGACAAAGAACACGAACTAATGCTCGTTCACGACGAGGAGCGAAAAAAACTGTTACTGGTAAGAAAAAATAATATTCTTTTTTGACAGTTATAATAATTAAAAATATTAATTTACTATGGCACAGAAAACTCGAAAACCGACAGTAAAAAAAAATAGAAGTAATGTGGGAACAGGTGTTGTTCATATTCAATCAACTTTCAACAATACAATTGTTACAATCACTAATATAACAGGAGATACAATTTCATGGGCGTCTTCTGGTAGCTCTGGGTTTAAAGGGGCACGTAAAGGTACTCCTTTTGCTGCCCAAACAGCAGCTGAGAAAGCTGCCTTAGAAGCGTTAAGTACAGGTATAAAAACCGTTGAAATTTTAGTAAAAGGTCAAGGTTCTGGGCGTGAAACTGCCATTCGTTCAATTGAAGGTGCAGGTCTAGAAATTCTTTCAATACAAGATATAACTCCAGTGCCACATAATGGTTGCCGACCAAGAAAACGTCGACGGGTATAATTCTATTTACTTATAAAATAAATAAATTATGAATTCCACAAAAAATTTTATCAATAGTTCTAATTTATTAATGGAATGTTTAAAATCAGAAAAAATTGAATCAGGTCCTATGTATGGACAATTTTTAATTGATTCACTTAGTTCTGGTCAAGGAATAACAATTGGGAATTTATTAAGACGAGTTTTATTAGGAGATTTAGAAGGAACTGCTATTACAGGTGTTCGAATTGCAGGTGTAAAAGATGAATTTTCATTAATTCCAGGTGTTCGTGAGGATATTCTTGAAATTTTATTAAATTTGAAAGGAATTATTTTAAAATCAAATACATCTACTCGACAATTTGGGCGTTTAAGGTTACATGGTCCAGCCGTTATTACAGCTAGTTCAATTCAATTGCCACCAGAGATAGAGATTGTTAACCCCAATCATTATATTGCAACAATTTCGAGTTCACATATATTAGAAATAGAATTTAAAATTGAATCTGGGACAAAGTATAGATTAGCCAATGAGCTTTTTTCTGATAAATTTGAAGACTTCATAGAAACAGACGCAATCTTTATGCCGGTACAAAAGGTAGATTTCAAAGTCGAAAATGTTTATGATAACTCAAATAATATCAAAGAACGTTTATTTATTGATGTTTGGACAAATGGAAGTATTTCACCGGAACAAGCAATTTTTTCTGGATCCAATTTAATTATAGATTTATTTAAGTCTATTAGTGAACACAAAATCAAAAAAGAAAAAGAGACTGTACAAGAGAAAAATCATATAAAGCCTATAGATCCATATACACATATTGCTATTGAAGAATTACAATTATCTGTAAGGCCTTATAATTGTTTAAAAAGAGCTCAAATTAATACAATTGGAGATTTATTAGAGTATTCTCCAGAAAAGCTCTTAGAATTAAAAAACTTTGGTCGAAAATCCGCCGATGAAGTTTTTGCTACTCTTAAAAATAAATTAGGAATAGTTTTAAAATAATTATTTAGTTTAAATTTAATTTTATGAATAAAACATTTATTCCAGCTGCAAATTATAATAAAAGAAAATGGTATGTCATTGATTGTAAAGATAAACAATTAGGACGATTAGCATCGACTATTATACCATTATTAACAGGTAAATCGAAATCTGTTTATCACCCATCTGTAGATATGGGTGATTATGTAATATTAATTAACAGTGAGCATATAAAACTTGATCGTGATGTAGAGAGATTTCATGTTTATCAACCGGGACGTCCTGGTAGCTCATTAAAACGATTAGTAAATATAGTACCAAAACGAATTATTGAAAACTGTGTTTTTAATATGTTACCTAATGGATTTCCAAAAAAACATTTAGTAACACGATTAAAAGTTTATCAAGGTGATCAACACCCTCATAGTGCACAAGATCCAAAACCATTAGATATACTTTAATCCTTTAATTAACAAACTAAAAAAAAATTTATGAATACAGTTTTTCAAAAAGATAAAATTGGACTTGGAAAAAGAAAACGTGCTGTTGCACGTGTTTTTCTTGTTCCAGGAGATGGAAAAGTAACTATTAATAAAGTTTCTGGTGAAAAATATTTACAATATAATACAAACTATTTAAATGCTATTTGGTCACCTTTAGAAAAGTTAAACTTAAAAAATCAGTTTGATATTGTTGCTCTTGTAAGAGGCGGCGGGTTAACTGGACAAACTGATGCTATCAAATTAGGTGTTGCACGTCTAATCTGTAAAATGGAAAATGAAAATCGTTTAATTTTAAAACCATTCGGTCTTTTAAGTCGTGATGCGCGTATTAAAGAACGTAAAAAATATGGTTTACGAAAAGCAAGAAAAGCATCACAATACTCAAAACGTTAAAAAATTTAAAAATATGCCAAAACCTGAAATTCATCCAACTTGGTTCCCAGATGCTCCTGTTCTTTGTGAAGGAAAAACTCTTTGTTCTATTGGTTCAACAAAACCTCAGTTACAACTTGATGTTTGGTTAGGAAATCATCCTTTTTATACAAACTCGCAGACACTTGTAGATAGTGAAGGGCGTGTAGAAAGATTTATGAAAAAGTATGGATTAGAAACAAAAGACAATTAAATTAATTATATTAAAATAAATGCCAACTATTCAGCAATTAGTTCGTTCAAGACGAATACAAATTAATAAAAAAACAAAGTCACCTGCTTTAGTAAATTGTCCACAACGACGTGGTGTATGTACACGTGTTTATACAACGACGCCTAAAAAACCAAATTCAGCAATTCGTAAAGTTGCTCGTGTTCGATTAACCTCTGGTTTTGAAGTAACAGCATATATACCAGGTGAAGGCCATAATTTACAAGAGCATTCAGTAGTTTTAATTCGCGGTGGTCGAGTAAAAGATTTACCCGGTGTTCGATACCATATAGTTCGAGGTGCATTAGATAGTGGAGGTGTTAAAGATCGAACACAAAGACGATCAAAATATGGAGTTAAAAAACCAAAAAGTTAAATACTAATTTTAAGTTAGTATTTACTAAAAACTATTTATTAAAAAATAATTATTAGTATGTCACGTCGAAATATATCAAAGAAACGATTTCCTAAAGCAGATCCTACTTATAATAGTTACTTAGTTAGTTTATTAGTAACAAGAATTTTAAAATCAGGTAAGAAAAATTTAGCCCAAAATATTGTAAATGGGGCTTTTGATATTATAAAATCAAAGACAAATGAAGACCCATTAGTGATTTTTGAAAAAGCAATTAGAAATGCTAGCCCTGTAGTAGAAGTAAAAGCTCGACGAATTGGGGGATCAACATACCAAGTTCCAATTGAAGTTAGTAGCTTCCGGGCAACGAATTTAGCTTTACGGTGGATTATTCAATACTCACGACAACGAGTAGGGCGAACAATGTCAATTAAACTAGCAAGTGAAATTATTGACACGGCAAACGATATAGGTAATACTATAAAGAAGAAAGAAGAAACTCATAAAATGGCAGATGCTAATAAAGCGTTTGCGCATTTCCGTTATTAATATTGCAATAATAACGATTATATTTACTTTCGCTAAAAGCAAAGAGATTTTTATTATAAACATTAAACTTCAAAGGAACTTTTTGAAATGGCACGTGAAAAATTTGAACGTACAAAACCGCATGTTAATATTGGTACTATTGGTCACGTTGATCACGGTAAAACAACTTTAACCGCAGCAATTACAGCAACATTAGCTTTAGGGAGTGATGATAATATTGCAAAAGATTATTCAGATATTGATGGAGCACCTGAAGAACGTGCCCGCGGTATTACAATTAATACAGCACACGTTGAATATCAAACAGCAGACCGTCATTATGCTCACGTAGATTGTCCAGGTCACGCAGATTATGTAAAAAACATGATTACTGGAGCAGCACAAATGGATGGAGCTATTTTAGTTGTGTCTGCTGCAGATGGTCCAATGCCACAAACTCGAGAACATATTTTATTAGCAAAACAAGTTGGTGTTCCACATATCGTTGTATTTTTAAATAAGCAAGATCAAGTAGATGATGATGAATTATTAGAATTAGTTGAATTAGAAGTAAGAGAATTATTATCTACTTACGATTTCCCAGGAGATGATATCCCAATTTGTCCTGGTTCAGCTTTACAAGCAATTGAGGCAATATCTTCTAACCCAGATATTAAACGTGGAGATAACCCATGGGTTGATAAAATTTATGCTTTAATGGATGCAGTTGATTCATATATTCCAACACCAGAACGTGATGTTGAAAAAACATTCTTAATGGCAATTGAAGATGTATTCTCAATTACTGGTCGAGGTACAGTAGCGACTGGGCGAATTGAGAGAGGGATTGTTAAAGTTGGTGATAACGTTGAAATTGTTGGGGTTGGAGACACTCAAACAACAACTATTACCGGTATTGAAATGTTCCAAAAAACATTAGATGAAGGATTTGCTGGTGACAATGTTGGTATTTTATTACGTGGTGTTACAAGAGAAGATATTGAACGTGGTATGGTATTAGCTCAACCGGGTACAATTACACCACATACAAACTTTGAATCAGAAGTATATGTATTAACTAAAGAAGAAGGTGGACGCCATACGCCGTTCTTTACTGGTTACCGACCACAATTCTATGTAAGAACAACTGATGTAACAGGTTCAATTGAACAATTTACTGCAGATGATGGATCAATTGTAGAAATGGTAATGCCAGGGGATCGTATTAAAATGACTGCTGAATTAATTTACCCAGTTGCAATTGAAGAAGGTATGCGTTTCGCTATTCGTGAAGGCGGCCGAACAATTGGGGCTGGTGTTGTTTCTAAAATTGTTAAATAATTAAAAAAATTTATGGAAATAAAACCGAATGAAAAAATTCGTGTAAGATTGGAATCATTTAACCATGAACTTTTAACTACATCGTGTGAAAAAATCATGGAGATTACTCAAAACAATAACGTTGATAACGTTGGGGTAGTTTCATTGCCTACCGATAAGCGAATTTATTGTGTCCTACGCTCTCCTCATGTTAATAAAGATTCACGAGAGCATTTCGAGATTCGAACTCATAAGCGAATCCTAGAAATTTATTATGATTCATCGGTAAATATTTTTGATTTATTAGTAAAATCTGATTTACCACCAGGAGTATTATATAGAATTTGTTTATCGTAATATAATTAATTAAATAAATGCAATTAATTGCATTTATTTAATTAATTATATTACGATAAACAAATTCTATATAATAATTTTTTTTAATTTAAATAGCTATAGCTCTTTTTAAATGGGGACGGAGGGACTTGAACCCTCACGCACTATCACTAGGCAACGGATTTTAAGTCCGTCGTGTCTACCAATTCCACCACGTCCCCTAATTGACATGTAGTTATATTATATTTTATATGCTTATAAAAAAGCAATGGTATTGAATTATATTTAAAGGCGGCACCCAGATTCGAACTGGGGATAGAGGATTTGCAATCCACTGCCTTACCACTTGGCCATACCGCCAAAAATACAATTGTTATTTGTTATAATACATATTATAATTAAAAATAAGTTATTACGCAACTATAGAAAAAATACATTGTGTAACTTATAATTTTTTATTAAGAGCTTTTATAAATAATTTAGAATTTTAAAGTGAATAGAAAAAAAAGGGCGGAGCGATATTGAATATCATTTTTATCTAATAGAAATGAGAAAGGAAATAACATGTTTGAAAAGTTTACTGAAGGTGCTATTAAAGTAATTATGTTAGCACAAGAGGAAGCTCGACGCATGGGTCATAATTTTGTTGGCACTGAACAATTATTACTTGGTGTTATTGGACAAAGGCATGGTATAGGGGGACGTGCATTATCTCAATTAAATGTAACTTTAAAAAAAACACGAAAAGAGATTGAAAAATATATAGGGCGTGGAACTGGGTTTGTTGCTTCTGAAATACCATTTACTCCACGTGCAAAACGTGTGTTAGAAATGTCAATTCATGAAGGTCAAGATCTTGGTGTAAATTATGTTGGAACTGAGCATGTTTTATTATCTTTAATAAACGAAGCAGATGGGATTGCAATGCGAACCTTAGATAAATTAAGAGTAAATATACCTAAATTACGACACTTAATTTTAACGTATATTGAAGAACAACAAGAAGACATTTTAAAACCACCATTAACTGATCAAGAAAAATGGGCTCTTGCTCGTGAAAAAGCCGGATTAAAAACCCCTGCTTTGGATAGCTATACAGAAAATATTACAAAAGACGTTATAAAGCAACGTTTAGATCCAGTTATTGGTCGAGATGAAGAAATAAACTCTTTAGTTAAAGTTTTAGGACGTCGTCGGAAAAATAATCCAGTTCTTGTGGGAGAAGCAGGTGTTGGTAAAACTGCGGTAGCTGAAGGACTTGCAATATTAATGCAAAGTATGGATTGTCCAGAGTTTTTATTAGATCATGTTATACGATCTCTTGATCTTGGTTCAGTGTTAGCTGGGACAAAATATCGAGGTGAATTCGAAGAACGTATGAAGCATATTATCGATGAAGTTAATCAACATGGAAAGACAATTTTAGTAATTGATGAAATTCATACGTTAGTAGGTGCAGGTGCAGCTGAAGGTGCTGTTGATGCCGCAAATCTTTTAAAACCTTCTTTAGCTCGTGGAACATTACGTGTTATTGGTGCAACAACTATAGACGAATATCGTCGATATATTGAAAAAGATCCTGCATTAGAGCGAAGATTCCATTCTATTCTTGTAGAGGAACCATCTGTAGAAATTACCATTGATATTTTAAAAGGTTTAAAATCTGAGTTCCAGTGTCATCATGCTTTAACATATAGTGATCAAGCCCTTGAAGAAGCTGCAAAACTTTCAAGTAGATTTATTGCAGATCGTAACTTACCAGATAAAGCTATTGATGTTATTGATGAAGCAGGTTCTCGTGTTCGATTACGAAATAATTCATTGCCTACAGGTTTACAAAAGTTACTTGTGGAATTACATGAAACTATAAAAGATAAAAATGACGCAATTAATGAGAATGATTTTACAACCGCAAAATTATTAGTTGAGCATGAAATTGAAGTTCGCACCCATTTACGAATAATGCGGTTTGCATTAACTAGTAAGGAAAAATATGCTAAATATGCAAATCCAAATGGTCCACGCTTTGATGAGGTTACTGAATCAGATATCTCTAAAGTTATTTCTGCATGGACAGGTATTCCAGTAACGAAAATTAATCAGTCAGAAAATGAACGTTTAAAATTCATGGAAAGTATACTTCATGAACGATTAATTGGACAACATCATGCGATCACTGCTGTTTCAAAAGCCGTGCGTAGAGCACGAGTTGGGATTCAAGATCCAAAACGTCCAATTGCAAGTTTCATTTTTGCTGGCCCAACCGGTGTTGGTAAAACTGAATTAACAAAAGCGTTAGCTGAATATATGTTTGACGATGAAAAAAGTCTAATTCGGTTTGATATGTCTGAATTTATGGAAAGACATACGGTTGCAAAACTAATCGGATCACCACCAGGTTATGTAGGTTTCCAAGATGGGGGTCAATTAACGGAGGCAGTAAGACAAAAACCATATTCTATTGTTTTGTTTGATGAGGTTGAAAAAGCTCACCCAGATGTTTTTAATTTATTCTTACAAATATTAGATGATGGCCATTTAACTGATTCAAGTGGTAAAGTTGTTAGCTTTAAAAATTGTATTATTGTAATGACAACTAACTTAGGTGCTAGGGTTATTGAGAAAGAGTCTCCAGTTCTTTCAAAAGAAAAAATTGGGTTTGGTCGTAGATTTGATTCTGCTCTAGAGAGAGAAAGTAAAAAGATCGAATTGCTAGTCAATTCTGATGGAACGTTCTCATTAAAACCACCAGTTGAAAAAGAAATAACGCCAGAAGATGAGGAAAAATTCGTTAAAATAACGGGATTAGTACAAGAAGAATTGAAAAAATTCTTCCGTCCAGAATTCTTAAATCGAATAGATGATATTATTGTCTTTAACCATTTATCGAAACATGATATTTGGGAAATTTGTGGATTAATGTTAAATCAATTAAGTAAACGATTTAAAGAACAAGGTGCAACCTTAAATATAGACAATGCCGCAAGATTCTACCTTACGGAAGAAGGTTATGACCCAATTTATGGGGCTCGTCCATTACGTCGTTCGATTACTAAATTCTTAGAGGATAAATTAGCTGAAGCTTGTTTAAGTAATGTTATTCATCCGGGTACACAGATAAACGTTACACAACAAATAAAACCAGAAGTTTATGGAAATAGACCTGCATATTCACCAATATTTGATGACATTTACACAACTGAAATTTTAGTTGATTTTGACTATAATAATGTAGATTTTAGTCAAGTTCAAAAAAATGAAAAACAGGAAAAAAATGTTGAAGAAGAAAGTAAGTCTAAAATAGAAGCATAATTTTACTATGGTTTTCAGTACTTAAGGTACAAATAGACAAATCTAATTTTAAATTAGATTTGTCTTTCATTATTTATTATTTAAAACTAAAATCAACAAATTTCATAGGAATTATAAACTAATTATTTTTATAGGTTACTTAGTTACCTCTATATCATCAACAATAATACATTCTGTTGTTAAAATCATACTAGCTATTGAAGTTGCATTTTGTAACCCTGAACGCGTTACTTTTGCAGGGTCAACCACACCCTCTTCATACATATTTCCAAATATATTTTTTGCAGCATTATATCCGATTTCAAATTCTTGTTCTTGAACTTTTCCGATAATAACAGGGCCATTAATTCCGGCATTTTCTGCAATTCTTTTTAATGGAGCAACAATTGCACGTGAAATAATAAGAGCACCAATTAATTCATCTTCTTTTAAATTATTTTTTGCCCATGTGATTAAATTTTCTGATAAATGAGTTAATGTTGCTCCTCCACCTGGTACGATTCCTTCTTCAACTGCTGCACGTGTTGCATTTATAGCATCCTCTAAACGTAACTTTTTATCTTTCATTTCTGTTTCTGTTACCGCTCCTACACGTAATACTGCAATTCCACCGGAAAGTTTTGCAATACGATCTTGTAATTTCTCTTTTTCATAACCAGTTTCGGCAACATTAACTTGTTTGCGTAATTGCTCACAACGAGCTTTGATATTTTCAATTTCTAAACCATCACCGACAATTGTTGTTGTATCTTTATTAACTATAACTCGTCTTGCTTGCCCCAATAAATTTAATTGAATATTGTCTAAACTTAACCCAGCATCTTGAGTAATAACTGTCCCACCAGTTAAAACAGCAATATCTTGTAACATTAATTTTCTTAGTTCCCCAAATCCTGGGGCTCTAACAGCAACAACATTTACAATACCTCTTAATTTATTTAAAATTAAAGTTGCTAAAGCTTCTTTCTCAACATCTTCAGCAATAATTAATAAAGGACGCTTTGTTTTGGTAATCTGTTCTAAAATTGGTAATAAATCTTGTTGAACTAATGTAATTCGTTTATCCGTTAATAAAATATAAGGATTTTCATATGACACTTCCATTTTTTCTGTATCAGTAATAAAATATGGAGAGATAAACCCTTTTTCCAATTTCATTCCCTCTGTAATTTCCAATTCTGTAATAATTCCTTTACCTTCTTCTAATGAGATTACCCCTTCCTTCCCTACTTTTGCTAATGCATCAGCTATCAAAGCTCCTATAACATCATCATTACCAGCTGAAATTGAGGCTACCTGTTTGATGGACTGAATATCTTCTACCGGTTGTGCAAATTCATTTATTTGCATAACTAAATATTGGGTAGCCTTTTCCATTCCTAATTTTATTGAAATTGGATTTGCACCGGCTGCTACATTTTTTAATCCTTCTTTAACCATAGCATAAGCAAGGACTGTTGCCGTTGTAGTTCCATCTCCTGCAACATCATTTGTCTTTGCAGCCGCTTGACGAATTAAAGAAACACCTGTGTTTTCAATATGATCTTCTAATTTAATTTCTTTTGCAATTGTTACACCATCATTAACAATTTGTGGTGAACCATAAGTTTTTTCTAAAACAACATTCCTTCCTTTGGGACCCAAAGTTACAGAAACTGCTTCTACCATTATTTCCATTCCACGCTCTAAAGCACGTCGTGCGTTATCTTGATATAAGATTTTTTTTGCCATAAGACTAAATTTTAATAAATTTGTAAAAATTGTGTATTTATAACTGTAAAATAAAAATTAACAATTCGGCAAGCGAAATTTTTAATTTTGTTAAAATTTTTTTGTTTAAAAGCTTTACTAAAAATAACACTAACTAGTATCATTAGAGAGTAATATAGTTTGGGCTTGTAGCTCAGTGGACTAGAGCACGTGGCTACGAACTACGGTGTCAGGGGTTCGAATCCCTTCTTGCCCAATATATCAAAGTATATTTATGTTAAATAAATATTAATTAAATGAGTTACTATATTACCTTGCTGGGGTGTCGCCAAGTGGTAAGGCTGTGGACTTTGACTCCGCCATTCGTAGGTTCGAATCCTGCCACCCCAGTTTTTATAATTATTTCTTTTTTTTTTAATTTTTCGATAGAGTAAAAACATAAGGAAGAACAAAGAAAAATTTTTACTTATTAAAAAACCATGATAGCTCATATTCAGTTTATAAAAGGTATAGATGAAAAAGTTTTACCTGATATTCGGTTAACTCGTTCAAGAGATGGTAGTACAGGAACAGCAACTTTTCGTTTTAAAAATGCAAATGTTTTAGATAAGAGTTTAGCGTTAAATGGTGAGATTACTGGTATGTATATGATTGATACTGAAGGGGTCTTAGAAACTCGGGATGTAAGTGCTCGTTTCATTAATGGAAAACCTCAAGCTGTTGAGTCCATTTATATTATGAAAACTCCTGAAGATTGGGATAGATTTATGCGTTTTATGAAACGATATGGTGAGAGTAATGGTTTAGTTTTTACAAAAGCCTAAATTTTAATATATCTTTACATGTTTAAACAATATCTCGTATTAGAAAATTATATGTGTGTGTTTATTTTATAGTATTAAATTTTTAAAGATTATGAAGTTGCTGTAAGAAAAAAAATAATTAAGCCTAATAAAGTCAGTTTAAATAAGTAATATACTTCATAATCTTTAAGAAAAAAGTTTTATTTTATCTTCCAACACTTATTTTATTATTTAACCTCCTCCAACAATAGTAACTATTTCAATTTTATCGTTATCCTGAATAAAAACTGTTTCCCAATTTTCTTTCGGACAAATAAAATGATTATATTCTAGAACTAAAAGAGAGGAATTATAGTTAAAATAATTAATTATATCTGACAAATTAAGGGTTTTATCGCTAAAGAATTCTTCCCCGTTTAAAAAAAATTTGTTTCTTTCTTTCATATTAAAATCTTTAAAAATAGAATATTTTATTAATAACCTAGACGTGATTTAATATAACTTGGTATAGTATTATAAGTAAATAGTTTGGCGGGTGTGGCCAAGTGGTTAAGGCAGTGGGTTGTGATTCCACCATTCGCCGGTTCAAGTCCGGTCACTCGCCCTACTTCAAACATTTAAAAATAGAAAATAAGAAAAAGCAAACATCTATATATATATAAAGGTATATTAATTTTATGTCACGTTATCGAGGACCCAAATTACGCATTACAAGAAGATTAGGTAAATTGCCAGGATTAACACAGAAAACATCAAAAAAAAGTGCTAGGCCTGGTCAACATGGAGTTAGTGAGGGTAAAAAGAAAACGACGGAATATGGGATACGTTTAGAGGAAAAGCAAAAATTAAAATTTAATTATGGGATAAGTGAAAGCCAATTATACCATTATATTAAAGAAGCACGTCGGAGAAAAGGTGTTACTGGTTTAATCTTATTGCAATTATTAGAAATGAGATTAGATACAATCTGTTTCTCTTTAGGTTTCGCTCCTACAATTGCTGGTGCTCGTCAATTAGTAAATCATGGTCACATTA